GATGACCAGTGACCCAAATAAACGACAGAATTGGTTACGTTTTTCATATGATCTCCCTAGAATAAAAAAGGCAAACAGAGTTCTTTTTGTATCACTTCGCCCCCCCTGTATTTTATTGCTAAACCGCGTCAAAAATCTATTCTATGTAGAACTAGATTTGACTTTTTCAATTTCGACTACGAATGATAATTCGATACTAGGACTTATGTTACTTGGGAAATAACTCGTGTTTGTTGAAACATTTCAGTTCTATTGGACTAAGAAGGGGAAGGAAAAAAGCAAGGTGATATGCGAACACCCCCACCCAAAATCTGTCCTTCCCGGAAATTGGGCATTAGCTTAACTAATAAGGAATTGGAGGAGTTAAATTTTGGACGGGAAGGACAGGGGAATAAAAAATATGGATTTTTATTTAGATTTCTAGGATTAGATTAAACAAAGGGATTTGCAAATAAAAGCGCTAATGCTACAACTAGTCCATAAATTGTTAAAGCTTCCATGAAAGCCAGACTAAGCAATAAAGTACCTCTTATTTTTCCCTCTGCCTCGGGTTGTCTCGCAATACCTTCTACAGCTTGGCCTGCAGCAGTACCCTGACCAACTCCAGGTCCAATAGAAGCAAGTCCAACGGCTAATCCAGCAGCAATAACGGAAGCAGCAGAAACCAGTGGATTCATTATAAGTTCCTCGCACCAAAATAAAGAAATGGTTAATGATACAAGCAACCAATGAATTAGAACTAAATTATTCCATCACTAAAATTGATCCAGGCGAAGTAACTCAGAACTCTGATGTGAAGTCCCACAACTTTACTTCGTCCGTTGCTTTGTCCCGAATTGTTCTTTTTATTCTTCGGTCTTTTTCTTGATTTCGTTTCTTATTCAATTCATTCAGAGTCACAGACGAAAGGGAAGTACTTCTATTGAAATCCCCGTCTCAATTTATAGCAATAAATCAAATTAGATCTATCCTTAGGTCATATATCCCTAATCCATTATCACATATACAAGTCCGCCTTAGATAATGTAAACCTACTATTCCTATCTTAGAGTCACTCAGATTCTAGAATACGTCTTCGAAAAAGTTCCAAGAGTTGACTTATAATCATTAAATTAGAGATACCGAGGCCAACACACGCTCTCCTACCAACCCATTTTTTAGGAATCGAGTTTTTTTCTCTTTTATTCCTTTTTTTATCATTTCATTATTCTAGAAAAATAGACGAATTCATTAGATCGAATCATTGCATAGCAATCTTAGTATTTGATTGATTTAAGCTCATGCAATTACAATTTTTTTAAAAACAAACAATGTCCTAATATTAGTATTACTTTGCTTTTATCTAAGTTAAAGAGCTTATTTCGAAATCAAAAACAAGTCAATGATGGCCCTCCATCGATTCTCCTATATAAGCCGCAGCTAAAGTTGCAAAAATCAGAGCTTGAATACCGCTTGTAAATAATCCAAGGAACATGACAGGTATAGGAACCACTGAAGGTACTAAAGAAACAAGAACAACAACTACTAATTCATCAGCTAATATATTCCCGAAAAGTCGAAAACTAAGTGATAAAGGTTTTGTGAAATCTTCTAAGATATTAATGGGTAAAAGAATTGGAGTTGGTTGAATGTATTTACCAAAATAACCCAATCCCTTTTTGCTAAGACCCGCATAAAAATAGGCTAGTGACGTGAGTAAAGCTAAAGCAACAGTAGTATTTATATCATTCGTAGGTGCAGCTAACTCCCCTTCAGGTAACTGTATAAGTTTCCAAGGTAAAAGAGCCCCGGACCAATTTGAAACAAAAATAAACAGAAACAGAGTTCCAATAAAGGGAACCCAAGGACCATATTCTTCTCCAATCTGAGTTTTACTCACGTCTCGAATGAATTCAAGAATGTACTCGAAAAAATTCTGACTGCTAGTCGGAATAGTTTGTGGATTCCGAATAGCAATAGCGGTTGAACCTAATAAGATAAGAATTACAATCCAAGAAGTGATAAGTACCTGGGCATGCACTTGGAAACCCCCGATTTGCCAATACAAATGTTGGCCTACTTCCACACCGGATATAGCATAGAATATGTTGATGGAACATGATAGAACGTTCATATTGCCCTCTGACAGAAATAGAACTTGAAAAGGAATTATTTTGATTCAATCGTCTCTTTTTTGAATTTTATATTTTGTATACCAACAAATCACATAATATCCCCATTTATTTTTCTTTTTTCATTCCAGACCCGTACAAGCAATTCTCAAAATCTATGGAGGTCCAAAAGTCATTTTATCTTATTATTAATCAAGGCTTTCTTATATATCTAGAACGACCCTCACAAATAGCAAATACTAGTTTGTTAAGAATTAATCGGATCGAAGCTATAGCGTCATCATTCGCTGGAATCGAAATATCTGCAAGATCGGGGTCACAATTTGTATCAATTAAACAAATCGTTGGAATTCCTAAAGTGATACACTCTCGAAGAGCCGTATCTTCTT